AAGGTGGTAAGATAATGTCTTGAGCAGTTACATATCCAGGACCCTTGACACAAATAGACGCGTTACGAGTTCCATACAGATTACTTTTCAAGACAATTTCTTTCAAATTCATTAAAATTTCATGTACGGATTCTTGAATACCTACTATGGTAGAATATTCATGTGGTATTTTCTCAGATTTTGCGCGTGTGATACATGTACCTTCTATTTCTCCGAGCAAAGCTCTTCGCATTGCAATGCCTATTGTATCGGCTTGACCTTTCATAAGTGGGGCCAGAATAAAGCGTCCATAATAAAGACGCTTACTGTCTGCTCTTGATTCAACACACTTCCACTGTAGTGTCCGAGTAGATACTGTTACTTTCTCTCGAACCATAGTATATTATTTGATCAAATCATTGAATTATTTATTTCTCTTGAAATCTCTTCAATGTTTATTTTTACACACGTCTTTTTTTAGGAGGCCTACAGCCATTATGTGGCATAGGAGTTACATCCCGTATGAAACTTAATAGTATACCACTTCTACGAATAGCTCTTAATGCCGCATCTCTTCCGAGGCCCGGGCCTTTTATCATAACTTCTGCTCGTTGCATACCTTGATCCACTACTGTCCGAATAGCATTTCCTGCTGCGGTTTGAGCGGCAAATGGTGTACCCCTTCTTGTACCCTTGAATCCACAAGCCCCGGCAGAGGACCAAGAAATTACTCGACCCCGTACATCTGTAACAGTCACAATGGTATTGTTGAAACTTGCTTGAACATGAATAACTCCCTTGGGGATTCTACGTGTATTCTTACGTGAACCAATACGTCTATTTCTACGCGAACCAATTTTTGGTATAGGTTTTGCCATATTTTATCATCTCATAAATATAAGTCAGAGATATATGGATATATCCATTTCATGTCAAAACGGATCCTTATTCTTTTTTTTTTTTTTACTTATTTATTTTATTTATTTATTTGTACATCTGTACATCGGGTCCTTTAGATTTCGAGAGTCTTTTTGTTTTAGAAAGATTATCCTTGTCTTTGTTTATGTCTCGGGTTAGAACAAATTACTATAATTCGTCCCCGCCTACGGATCAATCGACATTTTTCACAAATTTTACGAACAGAGGCCCTTATTTTCATATTTGTCATTCCTTTTTTTAATTCCGAATCTACTTAATTGGAAGAAAATAAGTTTCTTGAAATTTTTAATTTCGAATTGTATCCTCACGAAAGAATGTTGAAATTGAAAAAACCGCCTAATCATTCAAGTCTTTGCTTTGGAGTCTCTAAATTATACGCCCTTTGGTTGAATCATAAGGACTTACCTCAATTTTTAGTCTATTTCCTGGTAGTATACGTATAAAACTACATGAAATCCTTTACGAAACAAAAACCAGAATAATTTTTTTGTTATCTAAACGAATCCGGAAGATACATACCATCGGTAAGTTGTTCAGTAATTAAACCCTCATGAATCCATTTTTGTTGTTTCATTCCAGGTAAAACCGCTTTGAAGTATCAACTAATGTAAGAGGGATAATATTATAAACTTGTCCTTTCTCTTTTTTCACAAATATGACCGTGTCGGCTATTAGAAAGATTACCATATATAACACAAAACTTCTCCGCCGATTCCTTCTAGTCGAGCCTTTCGGTCTGTCATTATACCTCGAGAAGTAGAAAGAATTACAACCCCCATTCCGCCTAAAATTCTAGGAATTCGTTGATAGTTAGAATATATTCGTAGACCGGGTCGACTGATCCGTTTTAAATTTAAAACAGTTCTATATGGTCCTTTCCTATTTCTTCTATGTCGTAGGGTTAAAACCAAAAAATATTTTTTGCTTTCTTGATGTTTTCTCACGTTTTCAATAAAACCCTCTTGTAAAAGGATTTTAACAATATTTTCAGTGATGTTAGTAGATGGTATTCGAACTGTTCTTTTTTTATTCATGTCAGCATTTCGTATAGAGGTTATTATGTCAGCAATAGTGTCTTTACTCATGATAAACTAAGATTTTTGTTTCCCCCGAATTTTGATATAATCAACATGCTCTTTTTCTTTTTTTCTGAATTTTTTAATATTTATGAATTATTAAAGATATATACGTGATAGATAAACAATTTACTAATTAATTAAATAAATTTAATCAATTTCATTCAAATACTTTATTAAGGTCTTCCCCTATAATACTTCAGGTGCTAATGAAACTATTTTAGTGAAATTTAACTGTCTTAATTCCCGGGCGATCGCGCCGAAAATTCGGGTTCCTTTTGGATTTCCTTCTTGATCAATAACAACCGCAGCGTTGTCATCATATCGTATTATCATACCGTTGTCGCGTTTGAGTTCTTTACAAGTACGTACAATGACAGCTCGGACCACTTCTGATCTTTCTAGAGGTGTATTTGGTACTGCTTCCTTGATTACAGCAACAATAATGTCACCAATATGAGCATATCGTCGATTACTAGCTCCTATGATTCGAATACACATCAATTCTCGGGCCCCGCTGTTATCCGCTACATTCAAATGGGTTTGAGGTTGAATCATATCATTTTTTTTTTTATCGGTTTTTTCTTTTTCAATGCAAAGGTATAAATAAAAAAAAAAAAAGAAATATTATTTGTTCAAAACAAAAAAAGAAACCTGCAATTGTTTTTTTTCATCCCAAAAACCCCTTTCGTTTGTTTCTACATTCCTATCCAGAAAGAATGAATTGAGTTCGTATAGGCATTTTCGATGCCGCTATTGAAATAGCCCTTCTAGCTATATTTTCTGCTACTCCGCTCATTTCATAAAGTATTCTACCGGGTTTAACGACAGCTACCCAATATTCGGGAGATCCTTTCCCCGAACCCATACGTGTTTCTGTAGGTCTTACTGTAACAGGTTTGTCTGGAAATATGCGTACCCATATTTTTCCACCGCGGCGTGCATTTCGTGTCATTGCTCGCCGCCCTGCTTCTATTTGTCTAGATGTGATCCAAGCGGGTTCAAGCGCTTGAAGAGCATATCTACCGAAGCAAATACGATTACCTCGATAAGATATTCCTTTCATTCTTCCTCTGTGTTGTTTACGGAATCTGGTTCTTTTGGGGTTATAGTTGATGGTTGTTTAGCAATTCCATCCATCTCTACTACAGAACCGGACACGAGAGTTTCTTCTCATCCAGCTCCTCGCGAATTAAACAATTAAAAATAATTAAACAAAAAAAAAATACACGGTTAATAATATATGGAATCGTGGGATTCTTTGAAATTTGATCTAATCGATTATAAATTAGAAATTTTTTGTGTTTTAATATAGAATTTAACACGTATTCTATTTATAGATAATGTCGTTTTGGTAGAACGCTATAATGAATCTTTATTTTGTTTTTCCTTTTATTTCGAATCGACTAAAATTTAGAAATAAAAAAAATATTCGCGGGCGAATATTTACTCTTTCAACATTCAGTTGTAAGATTAGTCTATGACATGACCTCTCAGAATAAATGAATAGGTTTCTGGTTCGTTCCGCCATCCTACTCAATGAATCATTAGGATTCATTTTCAATAGAATCTTATGCATTCACAGGTTCTGTCGTTCCCACCACTTCTCGATTAATGATTAGGTCTGAATTTTACAACGGAGCCTCCAATTAAATTTATTCTTGAGTCAACCTTCTCAGTCTTTATTGGCTCGGGGCTCTTGATTTTTTGTTCTATGCACGGATTTGTCTAATTATGGATCAATCAGTATTGATGCTTTATTACATTCCCTTTATATGAGATGACTCATAGACCTTACATATTGGAATTATATATCATTAATATTCTTTTTCTATCTTTCTCTCACCCTTCCATTTATCTGTATACTTTATATTGCTTTACAACCCATAATCAGATTGTTTTTTTTTTTTTTTATGTAAAAAAGATTTCAGTTGCTACAATGATATGACTTATATATCATATCTTGACTGGTTCTTTCTATCCAGATAACACGAAGTGATGAGTTGGTTATTAGTTCTATAGTTATCAGTTTGTACTATGGGCTGTCCATTTTTTTGAATCCCAACCCTAAAAAAACCAACGAGTCACACACTAAGCATAGCAATTATATCAAATGATTAATCGAATTTTTATTCAACCTTATAGAATTGTTCTTTTTTTTTTATTATTTACCAGAAAAAGAATGAAAGAGTTTGCCATTTTTTGTTTTATCACCAGATATAACTAAATATAATTTGTTTTATCACCAGATATAACTAAATATAAGTCAAGTAAGTTCTTATTATTCCTCGTCTACAAATATCCAAATTTTGATGCCTAATACCCCATAGATAGTTCGAACTGCATAGGAACAATAATCAATTTTAGCTCGAATGGTTTGTAGAGGAACTCTACCTTCTCGGATCCATTCAACACGTGCAATTTCTTTTCCGTCGATACGCCCTGCAATTTGTACTTGAATCCCTTTTGTACCTGCCTGTTCAGTTAATTCAATAGCTTTTTTCATTGCTTTGCGAAATGAAACTCTATTCTTTAATTGTCCGGCTATAAATTCTGCAAGAATATTGGGGTGCCCATAAGGATTTGCAATTCTTGTAATAGCAATGTTGAGTTTTCGGTTTACACAATTGAGTTCTTTTTGTACATGCGTCTGTAATTCTTCGATTCTTCGAGTCCTGTCTTCTATTAATAACTTGGGGAATCCCATATAGATTATGACCTGAATCAAATCGATTCTTTTTTGAATCTCTATACGTGCAATTCCCTCTACATTAGAGGATATTTTCATATTATTTTGCACATAATTTTTGATACAATCTCGTATTTTTTGATCTTCTTGTAGATCCTTTGAATAATTTTTTGGTTGTGCAAACCAAAGAGAATGATGACCTTGGGTTGCACCAAGTCTGAAACCAAGTGGATTTATTTTTTGTCCCATAATCCCCCACTACTATATATATCGTGAAACGTGACATCTGTTTGTATTTTTTTTTTATTCATTCGATT